TTGAGTTAGCAACCCTAATAAAATAAACTAAAAAAAGAAACTACAAAAAATAGGATGTGTAGATACAATCGCAATCAAAATAAATAAAAAGATTGAATTGGATAATAAAAAAGAATATTCCATTAAAATGAAAATGGAAAATTCAAATTGAAAGAAAAAAAATTAAAAATGTCGAAGTCGAATCGATTCTGAACATAAAAATGAACAGATCAAATGAAAATACAAGAAATTTTCTCAGATAAAAAAAGAAAATCACAATTTATAGACCACCTCTTTGTCTCCTATGTTATAGATTATTTTCATTTTCTTTATTATTATATTATTAGAATATCTATATCTATTTTAGATTCTAATATATTATTAAATTTTTTATTTTTCTTTTGTTATTTAGAATATATTTTCTATTTCAAAATAAAAAAAAACTTCTTTTCTTGTTTATATCACAGAAAATCCAACGAACCCATCCATTTGATGAAGTAAAAAAAAAACAAAATCCTATGGAACGTGAATAAATAGATCCATTTATTCACGATCGGATTATATTTGTTTGATACACTGTTGTCAATATTAATGTTGAAAAAAGAATACAATGGAGAAAATAAACGAATTATAAACGTAAATATTAAATAACAATTTAATAAATACCAATGGAAATCCAATTGAATTGAATTCAAATTAATAATAACAAAGTAATAAATACTAAGAAATAATAATAAAATAAAGTAAATAAAAAAACCAAGCAATTCTGTTGTATTAACACTACATAAATAATCGACATAGATACAAAAAAGGCGTATGCGAAAATTAAGGCAAAAGGTGGAGATCGGGCTTATTCAATCAATAAATATAATAATTCAATCAATATAATCAATATAATATAAATAGAATAAGAAAGCTTAACCCAACCCCCCTTTCCTTTTAAATTTCTTCAGAGAATTCCAACAAAAACCAACTCATTGAGGGTAATATATTTATAGACCCAATTACTTCATTTATTCATTTGTCCATTCCATTTTTTATATTATTTATATCAATAAAAATGGATTTTTGTAGTTATAGAAAACAGCGGCAGCAATAATAAATAAAAGATTAGGTATGAATAGAGCAAGAGAGCGGGGGGAGGGGATAAGAGAGAAAAGGATTATATAAATCTATATACAAGTCATCCACACCCTCTTTTTTTTATTTATTTATTTCATTAATTGAATTTCGTTTGTTGATTAGGACAAAGTTCCATAAAAACACCCGCCTTTTTTGAAATATCCTGAACAGTTCCTGTAGGTTGAGCGCCTTTTTCAAGGAAATATAGAATAACAGGAATATTTAAATAGGTTTGATTCTTTATCGGATCATAAAAACCCACTCTCCGAAGATCTCTCCCCTCTCTTCGGGATCGAACATCAATTGCAACGATTCGATAAACGGCTCATTGGGATAGATATAGATAAACAATACACCCCCCCTAGAAACGTATAAGAAGTTTTCTCCTCGTACGGCTCGAGAAAATTAGAAATTATGTCTATGTATAGAATTATGATGTCAAATAGATCCATAAAATCATCAAATCAATTAGACTATGATTTAAATTAAATACTTTTTTCTTATTCTTTCCCCCAAAAAAAATCACTCGTATTCGCAACCTCATAACTCAAGTTGGATAACTCTCAAATAACTCAAAGGAAAACAAAACCTTTAGTTAGGTATTTTATTTCATTTATTGAGCGGTCTCTACCCCCCTTTCTTGTCTGTCTCCTTTAGAATCTATTTTTCGTCTTCAGTCTAATATAGTTGTTGAGACAATTGAAAATGGTATTTACTTGTTCCAGGATCCGTTAGCTTTTCCTTGAATCATTGGGTTTAGACATTACTTCGAGGATCTTTAATCGTTTCAAAAATGGCAGCAACATACCAATTTTTTTTTCTTTCCATCAAAGAATCATACAAATAGATGGTTGACTCCCCCAGATCCACTTTTGATCGAAATAGTTTTACCAATTCCAACAAATTTGACTTTTTTTGAAACTTGCTCGAATTGGATCCTTTCGATTTCTATATCGAAAATATACTTACGAAGTTGTTCTAATTTATTAATTTTCACTAACCCTAGAAACTTGCCCCTGAGAAATGAATCAACTCGAGCTCCATCATGTACTATTTCCATCATCAACCCCCCTCCCCTCCCCAAAAAAATGAATTCGAGTGGAACAGAACAAACGATGTCGAGCCAAGAGCACCCTCATTTCTATATAATAGAAAAATGGTGGATGTAAGAATCCACAGCTAATCTAATCATGTCTTTCAAGTCGCACGTTGCTTTTTACCACATCGTTTCAAACGAAGTTTTACCATAACATTCCTCTAGTTTGGAGCCGGTATGTAATTGATTCAATTATGAAATCATGAATAGTCATTGGTTCAATCGATACATAATAATCCATATTTTTTTCCTTCTGGCAAATTTCTAAAGTAAAGAAGTATCAACAAAAATTCAAATTAACTCGATATTGTAGGAATAGAATTTCTATTCTATTTTTCTTTTTATTTATTTATTAAAATATTCTTAAACTTCTAATAAAAAATCGAAAAAGAAATAGAATTGGAATTCATAATTCAAATTCTTACATAAATTCATATTAATATAAAATTCATTATAAAATGAATTAAATAATGAATATATTCAATATTCAGATTCTAAATATAGAATATATATATAATAGAATATAATTCTAGAATATTAGAATATATTCTATTAAATATTAAATAGAAAATATATATTAGTATTAGATTTAATATATTTAAATATACATTTTTTAATATACAATAACACGAATAAAAAAAAAAGAAGAATCACATTCTACCCAATATTATATACTCTTAAACAGAAGGTTTCTCAAAAAAGGGCAATCTTTATTCTGATATACAATTTGTATTCAGATATGATATATATCATGAATGGATATGCTCTGGGACGGAAGGATTCGAACCTCCGAATAGCGGGACCAAAACCCGTTGCCTTACCGCTTGGCCACGCCCCATTTCTATTTCTATTCGACACTAATAAACACTATTATTGGTATTGGTTCTTCGTCAATTCCAATCCAAATATCTAAATATCTATAGAATAAATTGTTGCTAGAATTTTGATATGTCTAGATATAGAATTAAACTGAAATTTTTGATCATTACAGATAATTCAATTAAGATATTGCATGAAAGTATGATTTCTTCTATTTTTTTCTTTTTATTTCAGAATGGAAAGATTTTGAATTGGATAAGTTCAAATCAAAGAAGGATTTTTGGGGTCTACTTTTTTTTATTTGATTCATCATTTTATTCGTAATTAATTCGATTTTTTTATTATTTTTTTGATTTCTTTTTTATTTATTATTATAATATTATTTATTATTATAATAGATATTTAGAAAATGAAATAAATAACAAAAAAAAAAAAAACGAAATTAATAATTCATTTATTAGAAAATTCAGAATATATTAATAAGAATATTAACTTAATTTTAATTAATTTAACTCACAAAAAGAAAAAATACAATTATCTTAAAGAACAAAATGTTTGTTATGCTTAATATCTTTAGTTTGGTCTGTATTTGTATTAACTCCGCCCTTTATTCAAGTAGTTTTTTCTTCGCGAAATTACCTGAAGCCTACGCTTTTTTGAATCCAATTGTAGATATTATGCCAGTAATACCTGTACTCTTTTTTCTCTTAGCTTTTGTTTGGCAAGCTGCTGTAAGTTTTCGATGAGATCTTTAATTTGAATACTGTCCTAGAAAAATTCAGAATTTATTCGAAAAAAAAAATTCGAACATTTTAACAATTTCAATTTATAAGATCAGATAAGTTTTACAGTGTGAATCCTCGATTCAAATATTGAAATTTTTTTATAGACAAATCTGGACCATCTCATTTCCTCATTCTTACATTTTTTCCATTGAAAAATCCTATTATGAGTCCCCCACCAATATCTAATTATGGATATGCAAGAAAATTTTTGGTAATAAAGGAATCGACTCTTATTACAAATCAATTTCCGAAAAGTTTTTTCTATTTCTCGAAATCACTTCATTTCTTAGTATCAAAAGAAACATAATGTGTAGTATAGGAGAATCTATTCTCTTTCTTTTTTTTTTTAATGATCTTGGAGATTGTGTAATGCTTACTCTAAAACTATTTGTTTACACGGTAGTGATATTCTTTGTTTCTCTTTTCATCTTCGGATTCCTATCTAACGATCCAGGACGTAATCCGGGACGTGAAGAATAAAAAATCAGATTTTTTGGTTTTCTGTGTTTTCCTTGCTTGTGCTTGATTTTGAAATATTCTTATTATCTATTTTACATCTTTAACTATTAAATAATAAAAGTTAATCGTTAATATAAATAAAAAATGAAAAATAAAAATCAAACAAACAAAGAAAAGAAACAAAAGAGGCTCTGTTCTATAAATTCAAAAGGTAAATAAAATACCAAATCATCGACGGAAACGGAAAGAGAGGGATTCGAACCCTCGGTACGAAAAATTCGTACAACGGATTAGCAATCCGACGCTTTAGTCCACTCAGCCATCTCTCCCCAATTGAAAAAGGTCCTTCTTTATATCTCTCTTTGAATTTTTCTATTTTATATTCTATAATAATATATTAAATTCTAATATTCAAAATATTAAATAAAAAAAAAAACTTGTTTTTCAGCCCGGCCAGGTCAGTACCTAGCCGGGCCGTTTTTGTTCCCATGAATCTTGGATAAAAATGATTTATTTGATCTGAAAAAAAAATACTTGTTATTGAAACAAGATCAAACATAAGAATGTAATTTCTTATTACTCTTTCTTTTTTTCCGGTAAAGTATCTAAAAGAAAAAAAAGAATGGAACTAAGGATTCTTGCACAATCCATTTTTATGTTATGGCTTAAGTATAAGTAGTTTTGTCGAGATGTAGCTGTCAAAACACCTTTAGCAAAACAAAATCCAAAAATGAAATGAG